GAGGATTGGTACTCCATTGCTGTCATTTCATATGTATATGGTTACAATTATTTACGCTCCCAGTGTGCCTATGATGTAGCACCAGGCGGATTTTTAGCTAGTGTGTATCATCTTACGAGAATACAATATGGTGTAGATAAACCAGAAGAAGTATGCATAAAAGTATTTGTCCCAAAGAATAATCCTAGAATCTCGTCCGTTTTCTGGATTTGGAAAAGTGCTGATTTTCAAGAACGCGAATCTTATGATATGTTGGGAATCTCCTATGATAATCATCCACGCCTTAAACGTATCTTGATGCCTGAAAGTTGGATAGGCTGGCCCTTACGTAAGGACTATATTACCCCAAATTTTTATGAAATACAAGATGCTCATTGAATGATAAGGAAACTAATGTTCACTTATACGACACAACTCCAGATTTCATTCAAGTCAAGGAATATTTTTACGTTCTGTTCTAGATGAAACAGAGTAACTGGACTCTAATTCGTATTATGGATAGGCCTAAAAAAGGCTTCATTGCTATTCCCGAATTTGGAAAAGATCATATCTATTTTGTATGAGCAGAAACAAAAAGATGAATCAAAAGAGTTCTGCACCATGAACTTTGTACCGCGTATATCACTTAGACAGACCTCGGAAAGTAACGTAAGCAAGAGTGAAGAAATAGAATAAATATAAAAGAAAAAGCGAAATTCCGAAATAAAAAGGGATTGAATTTTATTTGTACTGTGTCTGAAATGCATCCTGTCTATTCCTATCCTTTAACCCCCCTATACTTTTTTTAAGTTTTTTTAAAACTTTTTTTTTGATATATATATGAAAACTTAACACTCTTTTTTGAGTGAGAGAAAGCATAATATGAACAAACAAGAAAGAAAAAAGAAACAAAAAAGGTAACATAATCCCACTTTAGTTCTTTACCATAACCATACATATATTTTTTACCCATCTCTAAAAATAGAGGTATATATCTATACGCTAGATGAATAAGTATGTATCATGCTCTTGACTATTAACGAATATATATCCTGATCTGTCTCGATTAATTTGTATGAATATCTATCCGATATATTATTCATGTGTCAGGAACCAGATTTGAACTGGTGACACGAGGATTTTCAGTCCTCTGCTCTACCAACTGAGCTATCCCGACCATTTCCCGTGCATCATCCTATCCTAGTAGAGTATTTGTATCCATGTCAATTAAAGGGACTAAATCTAAATAAAGTATTAAAAAATTTTATCTAATAAATGTAAGGATAATGATATGGACTGTGAATGATTCAATAATAGAGATTCCTTGCCCATATATGTTCATTTGTACGGGTATCGTATCTATCCAAATTGGGATAAGATCCAAAGATTTCTCTTCGGATCCATTTGTGAAAGAGTAGAGTGAATGAGAAAGAAAGATAGTGAATTTTGTTTGAACCACTGATGAAAAAAAAAAGATAAATAGTTAGGAAGTAAAATGGACTTTTTGTTGGGGATAGAGGGACTTGAACCCTCACGATTTCTAAAGTCGACGGATTTTCCTCTTACTATAAATTTCATTGTTGTCGGTATTGACATGTAGAACGGGACTCTCTCTTTATTCTCGTCCGATTAATCAGTTTTTCAAAAGATCTATCAAACTCTGGAATGAATGATTTGATCACTGAATATTCGATTCTTCCTTCAACTTCGATTGGAATGGATTCACAATAACTCTGAATTTTTTCTTTCATATATATATATTCGATAGATTCGGGTCGTGATTAATCGTTTGATATGTTAGTATGTATACGTACGTATTAGATATATAGGGCCGCCCTTTCTGTAATTTCGATAGAGGAATTCCAGCTACCAACACAACGTAGTCAACTCCATTCGTTAGAACAGCTTCCATTGAGTCTCTGCACCTATCCTTTTTTTATTCTAGTTTTATAAACCCTTGTTTTCTCAAAATAAAGATTTGGCTCAGGATTGCCCATTTTTAATTCCAGGGTTTCTCTGAATTTGGAAGTTACCACTTAGTAGGTTTCCATACCAAGGCTCAATCCAATCAAGTCCGTAGCGTCTACCAATTTCGCCATATCCCCTTTTGATTTGAGACCAAGATCCAGTTGGAATTCCACCCATCTCTTTCATTTATTTTGGAACCGTTGAATTCATTATATAATGATTCCCATATCGAAAAAGTGTATGCTATTTGATTTTTTTGGCGATCCTCTATCAGTTTATTTCTATTGGATAAACCTTGTTTCAATCAGAAATGATTCTATCATTGATGTATCCGCAATTCAATATGGATAGATATATCCCATATATATATGTTTCTCCCTCCCTTTCTTTTTTACAGTGCGATTTGGAATACTGGAACGGTCGATATTCATTCTTCTTTTTTTTCGTCCTATCTCTTCCTTTTCCGAATGAAACCAGAAGAATGTCTCATTCTAATTTGGATTGTATCTTTATACTTATCTTATCTTTTCTTAGGACCGATCCGCTCACTATACGCTATAATTATTGCTATAACTGCTTTACTTTAAGAAATAAATTAATTTTATATTAAGAAATAATTAGATTTTTTATAATCATAGTTTATAATTTAAAATTATCATTAATATATATATACATATTCATTAACATATATATATATATATATTAAAAAATATATAAAAAATATAAATATAATGTATAAATATATAAATAAAATGTATAAAATGCATAAAAAAAAATAGAATGTATAAATAATAATTAATGTAATTAATATGATAGAATTAAAATTCTACTAATTAGTCACATACTAATTAGTCATATATTTCTATTAGAAAAATATCTATTAGAAAAATAGAATTCTATTAATTCTATTTAGTCATATCTAGTTCTATATTATTAGTTATAACTAATATAACTAATAATATAGATATAATGATATAGATATAACAATAGAACTATGAACTATATAGTTCATATTAAATTAATAGCTAATAGCCCTAAGCTAAGATCCAGCAGTTTCCTGAATTCCTATACACTATTTCTATTTGTTATACTATTTCTATTTCTGTTATGTGAGCCCGCTTAGCTCAGAGGTTAGAGCATCGCATTTGTAATGCGATGGTCATCGGTTCGATTCCGATAGCCGGCTTTTTTTTCTCTATCGATTTTTCCATGATTGATAATCTCTCCTTTTCTCAAAATGTTGGATCACCGATCTATTATGTCGTGGTAACTTGTAACTATGAATAAAAAATGGATTGGAGCAATTAGATCTCTACAGAACAAATCATAAAACGGAGCCTCAACTTCCTATATATATATATACAAAAAATCCGGATATTAATAGAATTCATTTCATTCTACTTTGCAATACTTCAGTAAATTTAGTTTTGCTTTGTTTATCCTTTAGTTCAGTCTTAATTTAAGATTTATTCTGTAAAATGAAATTTCAATAAAATAAAAAAAAAAGGAGTCTTTATGTCTCGTTATCGAGGACCTCGTTTCAAAAAAATACGCCGTCTGGGGACTTTACCAGGACTAACTAGTAAAAGACCTAAATCCGGAAGTGATCTTAAAACCCAATTGCGTTCTGGGAAAAGATCGCAATATCGTATTCGTCTAGAAGAAAAACAGAAATTGCGTTTTCATTATGGTCTGACGGAGCGACAATTAGTTAGATATGTACATATCGCTGGAAAAGCCAAAGGGTCAACAGGTCAGGTTTTACTACAACTACTTGAGATGCGTTTGGATAACATACTTTTTCGATTGGGTATGGCTTCGACCATTCCTGGAGCTAGGCAATTAGTTAACCATAGACATATTTTAGTTAATGGTCGTATAGTGGATATACCAAGTTATCGTTGCAAACCCCGAGATATTATTACTACGAAGGATAAACAAAGATCAAAAGCTCTGATTCAAAATTATATTGCTTCACCCCCCCCTGAGGAATTGCCAAAACATTTGACTATTGACTCATTCCAATATAAAGGATTAGTAAATCAAATAATAGATAGTAAATGGATCGGTTTGAAAATAAATGAGTTGTTAGTCGTAGAATATTATTCCCGCCAGACTTGAACCTAACGAAAATAACAAAGAAAGATTCAGAGAATTTTGCCCTCTTTTCGACGAAGTAAATAGATCTAAGGGCCTTGATCCGCATTTTTCTCATTCACATATTACAAATAGATCCGCAGTAGGATTTTTTTTCTTTTTTGCTCTTTCCGATATTTGTATTTTACGTACCGCAGTAATTAGGAATAGAGAATTTCTGGAATAGAGAATTTCTATCAAATAAAAGTCTTATTGCTGGAATAATGGTATCAGTTGTTATTTGATTTGATACATTGTGGTCGGTCACGTTGGTGAATTAACAGAAACGGAAAGAGAGGGATTCGAACCCTCGGTAAACAAAAGCCTACATAGCAGTTCCAATGCTACGCCTTGAACCACTCGGCCATCTCTCCTACGTAATCTTATTATTGACCAGAAACCGAGTGAATAGCGAGTCATTCATATTATTGCAGTACAGGTATGACCGATCAATAGTTCCATAGGAATAATTCCTTTAAAATTTCCTATTTCTCAACACCAACTTCTCTCATCAGCTACCCCATGGATCTATTACAAATTCATGAATCGTCCCATGGATTTTTATTTCCATTGTATGGCATGACGTATACACGTCATGTAAACAAAACGAATGGTTACTCTACTCTATTTTATCATGGAATAATTATTCTTTTTCCTCTTTGGATCATAACCAAATCAAAACTTCTAGAGTTATCAAAATCCGTAGTAAAAGAAAGTCCTTGGTTATTCAACTTAGATGAAATCTTAGATGAAATAGTAATAGTTCCGTTCATTGGTATACTACGAAATTGTAATGAAATCCAATCTGATTCAAATATTTCATATCTCTACTTGTCCAAAAAAAATGGGACAATTTGAGCGGAAGGTCCACATTTTTAGAATTAGTCTGTTTTATGTTATTTCGTATTGTACAATTC